TTTGAAAAGACAGATTACCTATCTTTTCTTTAATCTCGGGCGAAATACGATCGGGAGGGGCCAATTCAAAACCCTCTGGTAAAATAAGAACAGCCCCCACATTCAAAGCTCCCTTTTTACCATTAGCAAGAACTTGTTTCACTTGCATATCATAAGGAATTCGAACAACTGCTTCAAAAACAGTATCGGGAAGTACCGTTTGTGGAACCTCAATATCTACGGGCTTATTAGCTAAATGGCAATTGGCACATACAATACGGCCGGTTGCTTCTCGCGGATTTTCATAACCCTGCTGGGCAAAAATAGGATATGCATTTGAAATGGGTGCTCGAATTATTATATATATCATGAGCAATACGGAAATGGATCGAGTAATCGCTTCCTTTATCCAAGAAAAAGCATTTCTAGTTTGCATGGTCCAATCATTCTGAAAATTTTTACAATAAGATTAGGTAGGTTACTGACATCGTTCCCTATCCATGATTCTGCTATTTACTGAAATCATTTTCCTAGAATATAGGAAGAATACGAGTAGAAAGAAAAAGAATAAGTAAAATTTTGAATGTTTCGCTTTTATATACAAAAAACAAATTGGATCAGTGGATCATTTTTTCAGTCATTCATTGAATGATAAATCACTACAAGCGACGGAGATACCCGATTTAAATAACGGAAAATCCAGTATTTAAAAATTGTATCTAAAATGACTGGAAAAGTGGAAACAAGACCAGATATAATTTGATCATTCTGAGTAAATCCAAAATCTTTATAGACAGAACCAATCATTAGTTCCCAACCATGAGTTGAATGGAATCCTATACATAAATCAGTTAATAAAAGAATAGAAAAAGCTTTTATTGTGTCACTTAAGTTATATAGAAATTCCTGAACCCACGAGTTAAGAATAATGAGTTGTTGATTACCCAGAATAGAATAACCACTTAGAATAAGGAAACAGATTATATTTGTTGAGAAGTGCAAAATCGTATGGATACGATCTTGGTTGTGCGTCTTGATCAATTGGATGGTTTCTTTGTAGATTCCGATACGAAGGTTTTGTAAACGTGTTTCAGGGTATTCCTTTAGCATTTCCTCCAAGAGGAACAGTTCCTCGAACTCTATGAATTTCTTTAAAATAGTTTTTTCTTGAATGATATTCAAGAAGATTTCGGATTGTTTAGTATTCCACCAATTTGTAACCCAAGATTCCAGACTTTTCTTAAATATAAAAGAGATGCACCAGGGCAAAAAGACTATGGATGTAAGACATAGAAGGGGAATGAATGCTTTCTTTTTTGCCATTTTTCGTCTTTAATGAACTCAGCTTCATCTCATTTGTCAACTATATATGATAATAATCTTTCTATCAAGCATAAGTTCTATTCCAAGTAATAGAGCCTATATATATATCCATTTCTAATTTATTCAGAGAAATGGAATAATCTATTCTCGCTTTTTTTATTTGTAATTCGGAAGTTAGTTCTTTCCTTTAATTTGGAAAAAAGAATACAAAAGAATACAGAAATCAAATAAGAAAATAAAAGAATCCACTGCCAATTCGAATGAAGAAGAAAAATATTGTTTCAAAAGCTATCAATTAAAAATTGAAAAAATTCGAAAAATAAATGCTTTCTTAGAGAAAGCATTTATTTTTCGAATTTTTTTTATACAATTATTTCCAAAGGTACATCCAAGAATGCGGCCAAGTCCGAAGCTGTTTCGAAAACGCTGGCGCGCGGAGTCCTATCATAATAAACATCAACAGGAGTCAAGGGAATGGCCCCCTGTTCTCTGGTGTACATATAAAGGACACCAGTACGAGGTTCTGGGTTAGCGTAAAATTGGAGGGCCAGAATATCTTCTACACGGACGTGGGAAAGAATACAGCGATTTTCTCCAGGAAATCCGTAACGAAAAAACCACACCATTCCAATTTGATTATCGTAAAGATTATAACCACTACCCACATTCCAAAAAATTAGAATCCACCAATGAAAACTTACAAAGAGACCCGCGATTCCATAGAAAGTCAGCGTGGCCCCTTGTGGCAAAAAAGGAACTACAAATTCGGACGAATTGAAAGAGAAAAAATTCCTACCATAAAAACTGGAAGCTGAAATAAATAACACCCCTAATGAACCTAAAAGAGTGAAAGAAGCCCAGAAGAAATTGATTGGTTTTCGGGCCCCTGGTATAGTGTAGATCCATGTGTGTTCTTGTTCTTGGTAGCGACGCATAAGGTGTCCTGACCCCCCAAAAATGTGTTGTTGAACATGAACCAATAAACCAGCTGTTACAATTAATACTAGCCCCACTAAAGGCAAAAAAACATCTACCATAAGCATAAAATGGTACCTCAATTTTATATTAGTACCTATTCTTTTTTGTTGATTGTTAGATTAAATCCTCCTAATCTTATTAAGGCTTATATGATATTAGTATTTTCCTTTTCTCTTGTTTTTTTTTTAATGGAATAGTTATAAAAAATGGAATATACAGAATAACAAATCCAAGAAAATAAATTTGACTTTATCTAAAAAAATATATGAGATTTGTCCCTACTGCCCGTATCTAAAAAATCTTGTTTTTTTGAACATAAAGAAATAAAGAAGCCATTGCAATTGCCGGAAATACAAGGCCCACTAAAGGAACAAAAACGGAAGGTAAGCTTATCATAAAATGGGTACCTCAATTTTATATTTGTACCTGTTCTTTTTTGTTGATTGTTAGATTAATATTTTTGTTATATTAATTTCATATTTTGATTATTATTATATTGTAATAAAGATAGTCTATAATCATTCGAATTCATATTCATATAGACTTATACTAAGTCTATTGAAAAAATTATACTAAGTTAAGTATAGCTAAATGAATATATATGACTATCTAGATAATAAACTAATATATATATATTATACTCTATATAGTGAGTATACATAATAAGTATAGAATAGAATAAATCAATAATAAAAAAAATGAATAAGATTTATTAAGAATCAAAAGCACAAAATAATTATTAAATATTAAGGAATGTAGAACTAAATAACTGGATGAATTTCGCCCACTATTTCTACAAGAAACATGTGTATGAGAATACACCTTTTTATTTTATTATTCTTTTTCTATTATTATCTTATTACTTTGCTCTTGTGTGTCATAATTTGATTTTATTTGAAGTTCAAAATTGAAAAAAAAAAAAGGATTTTAGGGTCTGCTTTATTTTTCATTTTGAGTCAAAGGAAAGAAACCATGGAACTGAAATAACTCAGTTAGAACCTCCTTTAAAAGATTACGTGGTACAATTGAATCAAATAAGCCCTTTTGGAATAAAAATTCAGCTGATTGTGAACCTTCGGGCACTTCCTTATTCAACGTTTGTTCAATTACTCTTTTACCCGCAAATGCAATGTAAGCATTTGGTTCAGCAATAATGATATCTCCCAACATGCCAAAACTAGCTGTCACCCCACCAGTAGTAGGAGATGTAAGTATCGATACATAGAATAACTTTTGATTGATTTGATAATCATATAAAGCAGAAGAGATTTTAGCCATTTGCATTAAGCTCAAACTACCTTCTTGCATACGCGCTCCTCCGGACGCACATACTATAATAAGAGGTAAAAGTTGATTGGTAGCATATTCGATCAACCGGGTTATTTTCTCACCCACTACGGATCCCATACTACCCCCCATAAACTGAAAATCCATAATACCAATTGCTACAGGAATACCGTTTAGTTGACCTGTGCCTGTTTGAACAGCCTCCTTTAATCCTGTCCTTTTTTGATAAGAATCAAGACGATTTTTATAAGGTTCCTCTTCCGAATGAAATTCAATGGGATCCAGAGAAACCATGTCTTCATCCATAGGATTCCAAGTACCTGGATCAATCGAAAGTTCGATTCTATCTGAACTGCTCATTTTCAAATGATATCCACAGTGTTCACAAATATTCATTTTTGATTTCAAAATTTTCTTATAATTTAATCCATAACAATTTTCGCATTCAATCCACAAATGCTTATATTTTTGAGTCTCATCGAGATCATTAGAACTTTCTCTTTTTGTAAAATCACTATCATTTGTATTTGTCTCATTCGTGCTAGTTATTATACTAGTACTCTTGCTTTCACCACTATTTCTGACCTTACCATAAATGTAACTATTAAACTCACCGTCATTGTATTTGTCACTATCACCTAAAATGTAACTATCAATACAGATTTGAGAACGAAGATAACTCTCAATGCAACTATTAATGTTATTATTCCAATTCGATTTCGTATCATACATGGAATAATCATCATCACTCTTAGAGCCATTCTTCAAATAGCTAGAATTCTTATAACTAGAGAAAAAACTTTCTGGTTCATTTAGAAAAGAATGATCATTGTCAATCTCCAAAATGTGATTTTCAATAGCAAAATATATGGAATAACTCTTCCTCTTACTATCCATAACTAAAAAAGTTTTATCCGATAGGAAATTCCGTATGTTCCTGAAATAATCAACATTGCTGTAACTAGAATTCTCACTATTCCAACTATGAATGTTTTTATCCATATCAGTTAAAATTGGGAGGTCTTCACTTACACCGGTATTTTCATCAATAGGACCAAAACTATCTAGTGATTTACTTAAACCACACCTGTATTCTAATTCTCTATTACTATGAAACAGCATTGAATTTACCCACCATTTTTTCATGGAGCTTTTTTCCTCTATTTACATGAAAATAGAATAGATGGATAGTCATTTCATGAAAAATCATATAAATACTTTCTTTTTCATATTCTATGTCATTTAGTTAATATCAATAAAAAATTATATTTAATATAATTTAAAATAGAATAAGTATCTAAATCCAATCACTAAAATTAATAATTGATAATAATAACGAGCGAGTGGGTATTCAAAAAAAATTCTTTTTTTCTTGAAAACCCAGAGTCTTATTTCACTATATATGTAACTATATGTGCTGGAATTTTTTTTTTTGAAAAAAATCGAATATCAAATAATATATTAAAAATTATTAAAATTCGAATATTAAATATATTCGATTTTTAATGATTAGATTTTTTGAAATGAATAAAAAAATAAGGGGTAATCTTTATTCGGATATACAATTTATATTCAAATAGGTATATATCATGAATAAATATCATCTGGGACGGAAGGATTCGAACCTCCGAATAACGGGACCAAAACCCGTTGCCTTACCGCTTGGCCACGCCCCATTTTCGATTCGACACTAATAAATACTATTATTGGTTGTTCGTCAATTCCAGTTATAAACTTATTCTCTATAGAATAATTTGTTGCTAGGATTTTGATATGCATAGATATCGAATTAAACTGAATTTATTGATCATTACAATTTATTGATCATTACATAGAATTCAATTAAGATATTGTATGAAAGTATGATTTCTTCTATTTTTGATTTCAGAATGCAAAGATTTTGAACTGGATAAGTTCAAATCAAAAAAGGATTGGGGGGTCTGATCTTATTTGATTCATTTTTTTCGTTTTATTACTCATTTAGTAATATTCATTATAGATATTATAGATATGAATATTACTAAATGGGTAATAAATATGAATTCAATATTTGAATTATTTATATTTCAATTAATATCCATTTTTAAAATGATTTTCTATTTTATTATTCTTATAGAATATAATATATTCTAGAATATATTTCTTTATAACTTTTTTATAAATATATTTCTTTATAATTCTTTGATTTTTTCTTTAATTTTAATATTGAATTCTTAATATAAAAGTATAATAAATAAAAATTATAATAATAATTAATCATATATAATTAATCATATAATATATGATATATAATATATTATAATATATAATAATATACAATAAAAAAAAATTCGAATTCAAAAAAAGCAAAAATACAATTCATTTTCTTAAAGAACAACATTTTTGTTATGCTTAATATCTTTAGCTTGGTCTGTATTTGTATTCACTCTGCCCTTTATTCAAGTAGTTTTTTCTTGGCGAAATTACCTGAAGCTTACGCTTTTTTGAATCCAATTGTAGATATTATGCCAGTCATACCCCTACTCTTTCTTCTCTTAGCTTTTGTTTGGCAAGCTGCCGTAAGTTTTCGATGAGATCTTTAATTTGAATAATGTCCTAAAAAAATTCAGAATTTATTCGAAAACAAAAATTCGAACATTTTAACATTTTCTAAGATCAGATAAGTCTTACAGTGTGAATCCTTGATTCCAATATTGAAATTTTTTGATAGACAAGAAAAATCCGGACCATCTCATCATTTCCGTTTTTTCCATTAAAAAATCAAAATCAAATTATTAGATTTGAGTCCACCACCAATACCTGGATATCGATTGTGGATATGAAAGAAAATTTTTGGTAATGGTAATAAAAGGCTCGACTCTTACTACAAATCAATTTCCTAATTTTTTTCGATTTCCTCGAAATCACTTAATTTCTTAGAAACTTAGTATCAAAGGAAACATAAACATAATGTGAAATAGAAGAGAATCTATTCTCTTTCTCTGTCGTTTTTTTTTTTAATTATCTTGGAGATTTTGTAATGCTTACTCTAAAACTATTTGTTTACACGATAGTGATTTTCTTTGTTTCTCTTTTCATCTTCGGATTCCTATCTAACGATCCAGGACGTAATCCAGGACGTGAAGAATAAGAAAATCTTTTTTGTTTTATGTGTTTTCCTTCCTTGTGCTGGATTTTGAAATCTTTTTCGTTTTTCTATCTATTTTACATCTTTAACTAGTAAAAAAATGAAACAAACAAGGAAGGAAAACAAAAAAAAGAAGCTCCTTAAGTTCAAAATAAAAAAATGCCAAATCATCAATCAACGGAAACGGAAAGAGAGGGATTCGAACCCTCGGTACAAAAATTCGTACAACGGATTAGCAATCCGACGCTTTAGTCCACTCAGCCATCTCTCCCCAATTCACAAAATAGAATTATTATGTTTATGTTACATCGCATAAACAAAAAGAACAAAAAGTAGGGCTTGAAAAAAGCCTTCTTTCTTTATATCTTATTTGAGATATCTTAATCTCTTTTTTTTTTCGATTTGATTTCTATTCATTTTTTTATATTAAAAATTATATATTAAATTAATAATAATTTTTCTATTTTTTATTACTCCTTCTTTTGTTTTCGGGTACCATATCTATCCAAAAAAGGAATGGAACTATGGATTTTTGCACAATGCATTTTTGTGTTATGAATTAAGTAATTTTGTCGAGATGTATCCGTCAAAATACCTTCAGCAAAAACAAAATCCAAAAATGAGATTCGCCCCCTTTTCTTAATTTCATTAGGGGGCCCCTTACGAAACATGTCAACACTTAAATTTTCATAAAATTATGCCCCTAATTTCATAAATTATGCCTATTTCATAATTATGACTGATTCCCTTGTTCGACAAAAGATCCTTTTATATACAATAATAATAATGGTATTGTAGCGGGTATA